TGATTAATATATTAGTATATTTAGTGCCGGGCTACTTTTTATAAATTTTTAATAGGGATTTTTAGGCTAATTGGCGGATGTAATAAATAAAGATTAGTGCACATATATATATAATGTGGATGCCAATTTATACCTCAACTTGTTGGCTCATGCGTTCTTGAGTCCTCCTTGGTTTAGGGGTTTGACAAGGATAACAGGATTAGCTGAGCGTAGGGGGGTAGGGGGGTTTGTCGCGCAAAAACCAAAAAGGGGGCACTATATAAGGATAAGTTGAACAAGAGATGAATATGTTATGCACTTGACTTAGAAGTATGTAATTCTTAAATTATGTCTTCCGATAATTAATATTTATTATCACATTCAAGGGAAATGTTCAACCTTAAATTAACATTTGAGCTTGCACTCTGGGATGCCAAGTGAAATGAAAAAAGAAAAAAATACGTTATGCATATAAAAGAATGCTTAGCATGTTGGGTAATGAGACATATGTACTACACCATTAATCAAATGCCAGTATAATTATCCGAGGGTGGAATACTACATTAATATACCCCTGAAATAGGAACCAGATGCCAGTAATAGTTCACAGTGTGCAACCCCCACAGTTGTTGTCCCTGATTCCATCATGCATGATATTCCTTTATATAGCTAGTTGGTGGTTTCTTACTACATTAATATATTGAGTGTTAGATTTTAGTTGTTTATTTCAAGGAAAAATTTGAGGTCAAATTTTTATGGAGTTAATCTATTACCCAACTTAAAATAAAATTATTTGTGAGTTTTAATATTGTGCTTATGCACACCTTAATATTTAGTACCTGCTTTATGGTTAAAGTAATAAAATGGTGATAATACATATATGTACTAATACATTAATGTAATATCATGCATATTATGTACTAGACCATAAGGGGTGGTTTACCCCAGAAAATAGTTTAGTTTAGAATTCTGGCTTTGGGAGCCAGTGGTGAGAGTTAAAATCTCTCTTTTCTGGGCGCTAGGGAGGAATTTAACCTCCGATCTTCGGATTACAAGACCGATGCTTTTGGACTAAGCTACTAGGGCAAACTCATTCTAGTGCTTTATTCTCTAATCATCCTGCTAGTGGAATAAAGACAAGGAATAGTGCAAAGTATAATACAGATGCGATTTGTCCGATAATGATGAAGGGGTGTTCTACTGGCATCCCCCCAATTCATGTTAAGATAATCATGTCTGCGACCAGGGTTCAGAATAGGAATTGGGTGATTGGGCGGAATGTTAGTCCTCGTTGCTTTGAGGTATGCAGCAGTGGTACCACTATTAATACTAGAATAGAAAATAGTAGTGCAAGTACACCTCCAAGTTTATTAGGGATCGACCGCAGGATGGCATAGGCAAACAGGAAATATCACTCTGGTTTAATATGTGGCGGAGTGACTAAGGGGTTAGCGGGGGTGAAGTTTTCTGGGTCCCCTAATAGGTTGGGGGAGAACAAAGCTAGTATTGTAAGAGCTAGTAGTATGACTACGAACCCAAGTAAGTCTTTATACGTGAAGTATGGGTGAAAAGAGATTTTATCTGCGTCTGAGTTTAGCCCGATTGGGTTGTTCGATCCTGTTTCGTGGAGAAATAGGAGATGCAAGACGGTTGCGGCGGCAATGATAAATGGTAGCAGGAAGTGAAATGCAAAGAATCGTGTTAATGTGGCATTATCTACTGAGAACCCGCCTCAAATTCATTGAACTAGTATGTTGCCTATGTATGGCACGGCGGATAAAAGGTTTGTAATTACTGTGGCACCTCAGAAAGACATTTGACCTCACGGGAGGACGTAGCCGACAAAGGCCGTTATCATAACTAGTAGTAGTAGAACTACGCCGATGTTTCAGGTTTCTTTATAAAGATAAGAGCCATAGTATAGGCCTCGGGCAATATGTATATAGATGCAGATAAAGAAGAATGATGCTCCGTTAGCGTGGATGTTGCGGATCAGTCAGCCGTAATTCACGTCTCGGCAGATGTGGGTGACTGATGAGAATGCGGTGGAAATATCTGAGGTGTAATGCATGGCCAGGAATAGGCCGGTTAGGATCTGAGTAGCCAAGCATAATCCCAGAAGGGATCCAAAGTTTCATCATACTGAAATGTTGGATGGTGCTGGTAGGTCGACTAGTGCGTCGTTAGCAATTTTGATAAGGGGGTGTGTTTTTCGTAGGCTTGCCATAATGGTTCTTGTAGTTGAATAACAACGGTGGTTCTTCAAGTCATTGGTCTCGGTTAAAGTCTGAGCAAGAATTATGACCTATTTCATGTTTCTGTTATTAATAGCTTTGGTTGTAGGCTTGGTTGCTGTTGCTTCCAATCCTACGCCTTATTTCGCTGCACTTGGTTTAGTGGTTGCGGCTGGGGTCGGGTGTGGAGTTTTGGTTGGCCATGGGGGTTCTTTTCTGTCATTGGTTCTCTTCTTAATCTACTTGGGGGGAATGCTCGTAGTCTTTGCCTATTCGGCAGCTTTAGCTGCTGAGCCATTCCCGGAAGCTTGGGGTAATCGGTCTGTGCTGGGTTATGTTTTAGTTTACCTACTGGGGGTTGGTCTAGCGGCGGGGGTGTTTTGAGGGGGCTGATATGAAGGTTCGTGGGTAGTTGTGGATGGGTTAAAAGAATTTTCTGTTTTGCGTGGTGATATTAGCGGTGTGGCTGTAATATACTCATCCGGTGGGGCCATGTTGGTTATTTGTGCCTGGGTTCTGCTTTTAACTTTACTTGTCGTGTTAGAGCTCACCCGTGGTTTAAGCCGCGGGACTCTTCGTGCAGTTTAAAGGAGGGCGGGGATAATGGCCAATACTAGGGTGAGGAGGAAGATGGTTAAGTATGTTTTGATTATTCCCCGTGAGATATCATTTGTGACTTTTGCCATAGTTATTTGTGTTAGTGCCAGGCCTTTTGGTCCGAGGGCTTCGAGTCATGTTTTGTCAAGTTGGGTGGCGGCTGATTGTCCTAGGGTGAGTTTAAGTTTCGGAAGGAGTCGATGAGTAATTACAGGGAAGAACCCTAGCATGTTTGAGAAGTGGTGTGTAGGAATTATGGGGATAATTTTCATTTGCTTGCTTGTTATGTTGGCTAGTTCTATGGCTACTAGTAGGCCTACAATTGTTACTAGGAGGGCTGCTATTTTTAGGGTAGTTGGTATTGTCATAATTGGTGTTTTTATTGGTGGAAAGTTTTGTGTGATGATAAGTCCCGCGACGATACTTCCTCAGGCAAGCCGCTTGATGGAGTTAATCACTGATGGGTTATTCTCATTAATTGGGGGCAGGGGTAGGAATCGTGGGTTTCCTATGACTACAAAGTATACTAGTCGGAAACTATATACTGCGGTGAATGATGTGGCGACTAGCGTTAGGGTTAGGGCTCAGGCGTTTAGATAAGAGGTGTTTAGGGCTTCAATAATTGCGTCTTTTGAGAAAAAACCCGCCAGGAATGGGGTCCCTGTCAGGGCTAGGCTGCCAATTGTGAAGTAGGTTGAGGTGGCGGGCATGATATTAAATAGGCCCCCCATTTTTCGGATGTCTTGCTCATCGTTTAGGTTGTGGATGATTGATCCCGAGCATAGAAATAGTATGGCCTTGAAAAAGGCGTGGGTGCAGATGTGGAGAAATGCTAGTTGTGGTTGGTTTAGTCCGATTGTGACCATCATTAGGCCTAATTGACTTGATGTTGAGAAAGCTACAATTTTCTTGATATCATTTTGGGTTAGGGCACAAGTGGCTGTAAATAATGAGGTTAGTGCCCCAAGACAAAGACAGGTTGTTAGGACCAGTTGGTTGTCTTCCATGAGGGGGTGAAGGCGAATCAGTAGAAAGATCCCTGCCACAACCATAGTGCTTGAGTGGAGTAGGGCGGATACTGGCGTAGGGCCCTCCATGGCGGACGGGAGTCAGGGGTGTAGGCCAAATTGGGCTGATTTTCCTGTTGCCGCTAAGACAAGTCCTATTAGAGGGATTGTTATGTCGAAGTTTTTTGATAAGGTAAAAATTTGTTGAATTTCCCAGGAGTTAAGGTTTATTGCGAGCCAGGCTATGGTTATAATTAGTCCAATATCCCCTACCCGGTTATAAATAACGGCCTGGAGGGCCGCTGTGTTGGCGTCTGCCCGTCCGTGTCATCACCCGATGAGTAAAAAGGATATGATTCCTACCCCCTCTCAGCCAATAAATAATTGAAATATATTATTGGCTGTGACTAAGATAATTATGGCTACTAAGAATGTGAGTAGGTATTTAAAGAATCGGTCAATGTTGGGGTCGGAGTGCATATATCATAGTGCAAATTCTAGAATTGATCAGGTAACATATAGGGCAATGGGAACGAAGATTAGGGAGTAATGGTCGAATTTGAAGCTGATATTTACGTCAAATGTTTGGGTGTTTATTCATTGTCAATTTGTGATGATACCCTCTGTTTTCAAATTAAGGAAGATCATAAGTGGCAGAAGGCTTATAAAGAATGCGGAGCTAACGGCAGTCTTGGTTGTCTCTGCTATATTAGATCCTTGTTGGTTGGGGTTTAGTGTGGTGAGTAGCGGGTAAGTTAAGATTAAGAAGATTAGGAGGAGTGATGAGTGTATAATTAGTGTCATTTTAGCTTCCACTTGGACTTGCACCAAGAGTTTTTGGTTCCTAAGACCAACGGATGAACTGTTATCCTTTGAAAGCGCAAGGAAGCCGTGGATTTTAACCTCGGGGCGTAAGGATTAGCAGTGCTTACTATTTCAGTTCCTCCTTGGTGAGTAAGGGGGTTCTAACCCCTATCTTTAGAATCACAATCTAATATCTTGATTAAACTATACTTACAATAGCATCATCCCCACATGAGTTCTGGTTTTATCATTAGTAGGAGGACGGGAGTCAGGTGCAAGGTCATTAACAGGTGTTCTCGGGTATGATATGGTTGAAGTCCCATAATGTGGTTCGGTGTTGGGCCCCGCTGTGATATGAGAAATATATATAAGGAATAGCTGGCTGTGATCAGTGTTCCTAGTCCGGTAAGCAGAATTGTTCACGGGGATCAGCTAAATAATGTTGTGATAATCATGAGTTCTCCTATTAAGTTAGGCAGTGGTGGGAGTGCAAGGTTGGCTAGGTTGGCGATGAATCATCATGCTGTGGCTAGTGGAAGAACCATTTGTAGTCCTCGGGCAAGAACCATTGTTCGGCTGTGAGTTCGTTCATATGCTGTATTGGCTAGGCAGAATAGTGCTGAGGATACTAATCCGTGGGCAATTATTAAGATGATTGCTCCTGAAAATCCTCATGGGGTTTGGATTAAGATTCCCCCTGCCACCAGCCCTATGTGGCTTACAGATGAGTAGGCAATTAGTGATTTCAGGTCTGTTTGTCGAAGGCAGATTGATCCAGTTATAATAATGCCTCAGAGGGCTAAAATGATGAACGGATAGGCTAGTTCTTTTGACAGGGGGTCCAGCATCACTATTATGCGCATTATCCCGTACCCGCCAAGTTTTAGCAGAACTGCTGCTAGTACTATAGATCCTGCTACGGGGGCTTCTACATGTGCTTTTGGTAGTCACAGGTGGACGCCATATAATGGTATTTTAACTAAAAATGCGATTAGGCAGCCGGCTCATCAAATTATGTGACCCCAGGAGTTGAGTTGTAGGGGTTGTGAGTATTGGAGTACTAATATTGATAGCGTCCCAGTAGATTGTTGGAGGAGAAGTAGGGCGACCAGAAGCGGGAGGGATCCTGCCAGCGTGTAGAATAGGAAGTAGGTCCCTGCATTAAGTCGCTCGGTTTGGTTACCCCACCGGGTAATAATAATAAGGGTTGGAATAAGGGTGGCTTCAAACATAATATAAAATATAATGATTTCTGTGGCGCCGAATGCTATGATTAAGAAAGTTTGTAGCGAGGCAAGGAGCATAATATATGAGCGCTGTCGGCTAATTGGTTCGGGGTTGATATGATTTTGGCTGGCTAGGATTATGAGTGGGAGTAACCAGCATGTTAATACTAGAAGGGGGGTTGACAGTGGGTCTGTGGCCAGGAATATGTTGGAAGAGGCCCACCCGGTCTCAGATGTTCATTTTAGTCATGTTAGACTGATGAGGGCAATCAGGAGGCTATGCGCGGTTGTAGTCGTTCACAGCCATTTAGGGGAGGTAAGTCAAATTGTTGGGAATAGTATAATTGTGGGGATTAATACTTTTAGCATTGTAGAAGATTAAGGTTTTGTAAACGGTCTGTTCCGTGGGTGCGAGCGGTGGCAACTAGTAGCGCCAGACCGGTACTTGCTTCGCAAGCAGAGAAGGCCAAGAGTAGCATAGGGGCTGTTGAGAACCCTGTAGACTCAAATTGTAATGCTCATAAGGCCAGTGCAATAAATAGGGATAATATTATCCCTTCTAAGCATAGGAGTGCGGAGAGTAGGTGGGTTCGGTGGAATGCTAGTCCCATTATACCTAAAATAAATGCTGAGCTAAAGCTGAAGTGTACGGGTGTCATGAGGGGGTCGTGGAATCAAACCACGATTTTCTGAGCCGAAATCAGAGGTCTTATCTTGGATTAACCCCCTATTCTGCTCATTCTAAGCCGCCTTGGGTTCATTCATAAATTAGTCCCAGGGTTAGTAAAATTAGGACTGTTGTGGCTCAGAAGAATGTTCCAGTGGGGTTGTGGAGTTGGTCTCCTCAGGGTAGTGGGAGGAGGAGGGCAATTTCTAGGTCAAAGAGGAGAAATAGGATTGCTACCAGAAAGAAGCGTAGGGAAAATGGTAGGCGGGCGGACCCTAGTGGGTCAAACCCGCATTCATATGGTGATAATTTTTCTGCGTCGGGGTTTATTTGTGGTAATCAAAAAGACACGATTGCTAGAACTAAGGATAGGGTTATTGTAATAATTAAGATGGTTATAATTAGATTCATTATCTTTCCTTGGGGTTTAACCAAGACTGTGTGATTGGAAGTCACTTGTACTAACTTTTATACTAGAAAGATTATGAGCCTCATCAATAGATAGACACGTAGAGGAATAGTCATACTACGTCGACGAAGTGTCAGTATCAGGCAGCGGCTTCAAAGCCAAAATGGTGTTCAGATGTAAAGTGGTACTGGATTTGACGCAGAAAACATACTGCTAAGAAGGTTGATCCAATAATGACGTGTAGTCCATGGAATCCTGTGGCCACGAAGAATGTTGAGCCGTAGACTCCGTCTGCGATTGTAAAGGGCGCTTCATAATATTCTATGGCCTGGAGTGCAGTAAAATAGAATCCTAGTAGAATAGTTAATGCTAAAGACTGGATGGCTTGTTTTCGTTCCCCCTCTATAATGCTGTGGTGGGCTCATGTTACTGTAACCCCTGATGCTAATAGTACGGCTGTGTTAAGGAGTGGCACTTCAAAGGGGTCTAGTGGGGTAATTCCTGTGGGGGGTCAGCATCCTCCCAGCTCTGGTGTTGGTGCTAGGCTTGAATGGTAAAAGGCTCAAAAGAATCCGAGGAAAAAGAATACTTCGGAGGTGATAAATAGAATTATTCCGTATCGTAATCCCTTTTGTACTGGGGGCGTGTGGTGGCCTTGGAAGGTCCCCTCTCGGATAATATCACGTCATCATTGGTATATGGTGAGAAGTAGGAGAACTATTCCTAAAGTTATAAGTGTTGTTGAGTGAAAGTGGAATCAGATTGCTAAACCGGATGTTATTAGTAGGGCAGCGATAGCTCCGGTTAGTGGTCATGGGCTTGGGTCAACTATATGATAGGCATGTGCTTGGTGGGCCATTAAACGTTTTCTTGTAAATAAAGGCTTAGAAGAAGTACAAATACATAGGCTTGGATTATTGCTACTGCAACTTCTAATAATGTTAGTAAAAAGAGTACGGCAGCAGTTAAGATTGCTACTGTTGGTATTATTGGTAGAAGAACAAATACGGCTGTGGCGATGAGTTGAATTAACAGGTGGCCTGCGGTTAGGTTGGCTGTGAGTCGAACCCCCAGGGCTAATGGTCGGATAAATAGGCTAATTGTTTCGATGATAATTAGTACGGGGATCAGTGGGATGGGCGTCCCTTCTGGTAGGAGGTGCCCTAAGGCGACTGTTGGTTGATTTCGTATCCCAATAATAACTGTAGCGAGCCATAGTGGCACGGCAAATCCTATATTGAGCGATAGTTGTGTTGTAGGTGTGAAGGTGTATGGGAGTAAGCCCAACATGTTAGTTGTAATTAAGAAGATTATTAATGAGGCTAGTAATAGTGCTCATTTATGTCCTTCTACATTCAATGGTAATATTAGTTGATTTGTGAATCGATTAATGAATCACCCTTGAATTGTAATAAGTCGGTTATTAATTCATCGAGATGAGGGGGTTGGATAAAGTACTCAGGGGAGTGCAATTGCGATCGCAATTAATGGAATTCCCAGGTATGACGGGCTTGCAAATTGGTCGAAGAAGCTTACTATCATGGTCAATCTCAGGACTCAGTCTTGTGTTTTTCAGCACTTACTGGGGTTGGCTCGTTTGGTGAAATATGGCTTAAGATTTTAGTTGGAATAATAGTTAAGAAAATTAATCAGGAAAATACTAAAATTGCGAATCAAGGGCCGGGGGTTAATTGTGGCATTTCACTAGAGGTGGTTAGGAATCACCAATCTTTGGCTTAAAAGGCCAATGCTTTGTCCAATATTTAGCTTCCTAGCGAGGCGTCTTCTAGTATTAGTGAAGATCAGTTTTCAAAGTGTTCTAGTGGGACTGCTTCAACTACGATAGGTATAAAGCTATGGTTGGCCCCGCAGATTTCAGAGCATTGTCCATAAAATACTCCTGGGCGGGAGGCGATAAAAGCGGTTTGATTAAGTCGTCCTGGGACTGCGTCCATTTTTACACCTAGGGATGGAACAGCTCAGGAGTGTAATACGTCTTCAGCGGACACTAAAACACGAATTGGGGACTCTATTGGGACAACTATACGGTGATCTGTTTCTAGAAGTCGGAATTGTCCCGGGGTAAGGTCTTGGGTTGGTACTATATAAGAGTCAAAGCCTAGGTTTTCATAATCTGTATACTCGTAGCTTCAGTATCATTGATGTCCCATCGCTTTAATTGTCAGGTGGGGGTCATTAATTTCGTCTATAAGATAGAGAATGCGTAGGGAGGGTAAGGCAATTAATACTAAAATAACAGCTGGTAGAATAGTTCACACAATTTCGATTTCTTGGGAGTCTAAAATATATTTATTAGTAAGCTTGGTAGATACTATTGCAACAATAATATATAATACTAAGGTGCTAATTAGAAATACAATTATTAGTGCATGGTCGTGGAAGTGAAGAAGTTCTTCTATAACGGGTGATGCCGCGTCTTGGAATCCTAATTGTGTTGGATGTGCCATTAAGCTTTGGGCCTAAGACATGCAGGGATTTAACCTACAACTCCACCTTGACAAGGTGATGTAATTTACATTTTACTAATGTCTTTAGAAGAAAGTGACAGAGTGGTTATGTGGTTGGCTTGAAACCAATATATGGGGGTTCAATTCCTCCCTTTCTCGTTAATTTGATTGAATTTGAACAAATGCTGGTTCCTCGTATGTGTGATAAGGAGGGGGGCAGCCGTGAAGTCATTCTACGTTTGTCATTGTTAGTTCTACAGATATTACTTCTCGTTTAGCGGCAAAGGCTTCTCATAAAATAAATAGGAACATAATAACCGCTACTAAAGAAATTAATGATCCGATGGATGACACTGTATTTCACAAGGCATAGGCGTCTGGGTAGTCAGAGTATCGTCGTGGCATGCCCGCTAACCCCAGGAAGTGTTGTGGGAAGAAAGTAAGGTTAACTCCAATAAACATAACCCCGAAGTGAATTTTTGTTCAGGTGCTGTGAAGGGTATACCCGGATAGTAGGGGGAATCAGTGCACAAAAGCTGCTATAATGGCAAATACAGCACCCATGGATAGTACGTAGTGGAAGTGTGCAACCACGTAGTAAGTGTCATGAAGGACAATATCAAGCGATGAATTAGATAGGACAATTCCTGTTAACCCCCCTACTGTAAATAGGAAAATGAACCCAAGGGCTCATAGTATGGGTGTTTCTCATTTGATTGACCCTCCATGGAGTGTGGCTAATCAGCTAAATACTTTTACACCTGTTGGGATCGCGATAATTATTGTTGCAGATGTAAAGTATGCACGAGTGTCTACGTCCATCCCAACAGTAAACATGTGGTGGGCTCACACAATAAACCCTAGAAGGCCAATGGCCATCATAGCTCAGACTATTCCCATGTACCCAAATGGTTCTTTTTTGCCTGAGTAGTAGGCTACAACGTGGGAAATAATTCCAAACCCTGGAAGGATAAGAATATAAACCTCTGGGTGTCCAAAGAATCAGAATAAGTGTTGATAAAGGATCGGGTCCCCCCCTCCTGCCGGGTCAAAGAATGTGGTGTTGAGGTTTCGATCTGTTAGGAGTATTGTAATTCCGGCAGCTAAGACGGGTAATGAGAGGAGAAGCAGTACGGCGGTTACAAGGACGGATCACACGAATAGGGGTGTTTGGTATTGGGAAATGGCTGGAGGTTTCATATTAATAGTTGTGGTGATGAAATTGATTGCCCCTAGAATTGATGAGATACCTGCTAAGTGAAGGGAGAAAATTGTTAGGTCTACTGATGCCCCTGCGTGAGCCAGATTTCCCGCAAGGGGTGGGTATACTGTTCACCCTGTTCCGGCCCCGGCTTCAACACCAGAAGAAGCTAATAACAGCAGGAATGATGGGGGTAGTAGTCAGAAGCTTATGTTATTTATTCGTGGGAACGCTATGTCGGGGGCTCCAATTATTAGCGGCACAAGTCAGTTTCCAAACCCTCCAATAAGAATGGGCATTACTATAAAGAAAATTATTACGAAGGCGTGAGCAGTAACGATTACATTGTAAATTTGGTCATCACCTAGAAGCGAGCCGGGTTGGCTTAGTTCAGCCCGAATGAGGAGGCTTAAGGCGGTTCCTACTATTCCGGCCCAGGCACCAAATACAAGATAAAGGGTACCAATGTCTTTGTGGTTAGTAGAGAAGAATCAGCGCGTGATTGCCACAGGTAGGGTGGCCGAGTGCTTAGGCGGTGGGTTGTAGCCCCGAAGACAGAGGTTTAAGTCCTCTTCCTATCAGCTCCGTGGTGAAGAACACATTGGATTGCAAATCCGAAGACGTAGATTAATACTCTGCCGGGGCTTTTCCCGCCTCACTGAGGCAGGCGGCGGGAAAAGTAGATGGATGCTCGCTGGTTTGAGCGCTTAGCTGTTAACTAAGAGTTTGTAGGATCGAGGCCTTCTCATCTAGTAAGGCCTTAGCTTAATTAAAGCGTCTGATTTGCAATTAGGAGATGTAAGTTAATCCCTTGTAGGCCTTAAATCAGGGACTAGAAGATTTTCACTTCTACTTAAAGCTTTGAAGGCTTTTGGTCTAATATTATCCTAAGTCCCTAGGTGGTTAGTATTAAGATGGCTGGGGTAATTGGCAGTAATCCCAGGGTAGATACGATAAACAAAGCCAGGGGTAAGGAGGCTTGGGTTGTTTGGGTCCGCCAAGGGGTAGTTGAATTAGTTGTGTGGGGAGAGACGGTTAGTGTTATTGCGTAACATAACCGTAAGTAGAAGTATAGGCTAATTAGTGCGGTCAGAGCTATAGTTGTGGCGATTAGGGGGAGGTCTTGCTTTGCTAACTCTTGCAGAATCATTCATTTTGGTATAAACCCTGTGAGTGGTGGGAGACCTCCCAGTGAGAGTAGAACTAGGGCGGTTGTTGATGCCAGCACGGGGCTTTTCGACCAGGTTGTTGCGAGTGTGTTAATTTTAGTGGTTAGTGACATTTTTAGTGTCAGGAATGCTGCGGAGGTTATAATAATATATGTTCCTAGTGCAATTAGGGTCAGTTGGGGGGCGTATTGGATCACAATAATTATTCATCCCATATGGGCGATCGAAGAATAGGCTAGGACTTTTCGCAGTTGGGTTTGGTTTAGTCCTCCTCATCCGCCCACTAATGTGGATGTGGCTCCTAATAGTGTTAGTAGCAGTGGGTCAATGGTTTGTGCCGTTTGGATAATTAGTGCGAATGGGGCGAGTTTTTGTCAGGTGGAGAGGACTAGGCCCGTAAGCAAATCTAATCCTTGTAGAACTTCTGGTATTCAGAAATGTACGGGTGCGAGCCCAATTTTAAGTGCTAGGGCGGCCACGAATATTGTACTGGCGACAGGGTTCGATAGGTCGTTGATGCTTCACTCTCCTGTTGCTCAGGCATTTGTTGTGCTTGCAAATAGAATTATTGCCGCTGCAGTGGCCTGGGTTAAGAAGTATTTTGTAGTTGCTTCTACTGCACGGGGGTGGTGATGTTGCGCTATTAGGGGGGTGATTGCCAGTGTGTTAATTTCTAGGCCTATCCAAGCCAGAAGTCAATGGGAGCTAGCAAAGGTTAGGGTGGTCCCTAATCCTAGGCTAGATAATAGAATAGCGAGTACATATGGGTTCATTGGCGGAGGAGGGATTTTAACCGTCATGTTCGGGGTATGGGCCCGAAAGCTTCATTAGCTGACCCCGCCTGTAGAGAGTGGTGTAAAGGAAGCACCAAGAGTTTTGATCTCTTGAGCATGGGTTCAATTCCCTTCTTTCTAGGAACTGAGGGGATTTTAACCCCTGTAAATCACTCTATCAAAGTGGCCCTTGGGTGCTCAGGCACAGTTCCCCAGTTACAGTTGTGGGGGGAGCCCCGCTAGTGCAATCGGTAGAGCGGTGTGTCATAGTACGAAGGCGAGTGTGAGGGGGAGGAAATTTTTCCAGACTAGGTGTATCAGTTGGTCATATCGGAATCGTGGGTACGAGGCTCGCACTCATAGGAATACGACGGATAGGAGTGCGGCTTTGGTCATGAGATTAATTGTTGTAAGTTCTGGGATATTGGGGATATGTGAGGCCCCCAGGAATAGTACGGCTGAGAGGGTATTTATTAGAAGGATATTAGCGTATTCGGCTAGGAAAAATAATGCGAAGGGCCCCCCTGCATATTCTACATTAAAACCAGATACTAGTTCTGATTCCCCCTCTGTGAGATCGAACGGTGCCCGGTTTGTTTCGGCTAGTGTTGAGATATATCACATTGCAGCTAGGGGTCAGGCGGGTACGAGTAGCCAAATGCTTTCTTGGGTAGTATTAAATGTCTGTAGGGTGTACCCCCCGGAGAAAATAATTACGGAGAGGAGGATTAATCCTAGGCTGACCTCATAGGAGATTGTTTGGGCTACGGCCCGAAGGGCCCCAATTAATGCGTACTTTGAATTGGATGCTCAGCCTGACCCGAGGATCGAGTACACTGCAAGGCTTGACAGGGCCAGGATAAATAAGATCCCTAAATTAAGATCAGTCACTGGGTGGGGTATGGGCATTGGTGCCCACAGGGTTATGGCTAGGGTTAGTGCAAGTATTGGGGCGGCTAGAAATAGAAATGGAGATGATGTGGATGGGCGAACGGGTTCTTTAATGAATAGTTTCACACCGTCGGCGATGGGTTGTAGCAGCCCGTAGGGTCCTACCACATTTGGTCCTTTTCGTAGTTGCATATATCCTAATACCTTTCGTTCAATCAGTGTCAGGAAGACCACTGCCAGAAGTACCGGGACAATGTAGGCCAGGGGGTTAATTAAATGTGTAATCAGGATGTTTAGCATAAACTGGGAAGAGGATTTGAACCCCTGGCTAAAAGGGCTTAGGCCTTTCGCAATTTACCATGCTCTGCCACCCCAGTGTGTCCTTATTTTGGCCGGCTGGGATCTTGGCCCCCCTTTACTTTATTTATTTGTTTTCATAAATTAGGGGTGGGGCGTGCTTTAAGTATGGGCCCCTCTTTTCCGATCCTTTCGTACTAGGAAAAGTAGCGTTACAGATAGAAACTGACCTGGATTACTCCGGTCTGAACTCAGATCACGTAGGACTTTAATCGTTGAACAAACGAACCCTTAATAGCGGCTGCACCATTAGGATGTCCTGATCCAACATCGAGGTCGTAAACCCCCTCGTCGATATGGACTCTGGGAGAGGATTGCGCTGTTATCCCTAGGGTAACTTGGTTCGTTGATCGGTTTTGTTGCCGGATCATGTTTGGTCAGATGTTCTGTGGCTTAGAGATGTTTCTCTTGGCTTTAGGAAGTTTTCCCAGTCCACTTGGAGGCTTTTCTTTCCTCCGTGGTCGCCCCAACCGAAGGTAAGATATCATAGCCCACAAGGTTTTTGCTTTTTATTAAGTTGCTTAACGTGGCTGAGTTTTGTACCTTAAGCTCCAAAGGGTCTTCTCGTCTTGTATTATTATACCCGCTTCTGCACGGGTAAATCAATTTCACTGACTTGAAAGGGGAGACAGTTAAGCCCTCGTTTAGCCATTCATACAGGTCTCTATTTAAAAGACAAGTGATTGCGCTACCTTTGCACGGTCAAAATACCGCGGCCGTTGAACTTGTGGTCACTGGGCAGGCTGGACCTCCTATACTTGGTTTTGTTGCAGGAGGCGATGTTTTTGGTAAACAGGCGAGGCTTGCGTTTGCCGAGTTCCTTCCTTTTCTTTTAGTCTTTCCTTTAATAGCACTCCAGTGTGGGGGTAACGATGATTTAGTTGCGTGGTTTTCTTGGCTTTTTTGTAGTTCGCATTGCTCTCTTGGGTTGAGTTCGTTAATTGCCAATGGTGGGTCCGGTTTGGCTTACACTTGTGCTTGGAGAAGGGCGGGCCTTCTTGTTACTCATTTTAGCATAGTCTCTTCCATGTAGGCATGGGTTGGCCTAATAGTACTTAGGGGAATAAGATTTTTTGTCAGGATAATAAACTTCTTTCTGTCTGAGCTTTAACGCTTTCTGTTTAGGTGGCTGCTTTTAGGCCCACTAGAACAGTATGTTTTATGTATTATGATCTTTATCCTCCTGTAAAGGTTGTGTCCTTTGTTAAAGGGGCTGTACCCCCTTCAACTAACTCTCGTGTAATTTCTCTTAGTCTTATCTATATTTTGATTGGAGGAGTGCGAGGCTGAACTTCTATTCATTTCTTAGGCAACCAGCTATCACCAGGTTCGGTAGGTCTATCACTTCTACCCGGAGTTCTTCCCACTCTTTTGCCACAGAGACGGGTTGGCCCTTAATAGGCTGTCTCGGGGTAGCTCACTTGGTTTCGGGGTTTCAAACTAAAGGTCTCTTTGCTTGGGTGTACTGGCTAAATCATGATGCAAAAGGTACAAGATTTAATCTTTGCTTTTTTGTGCTTATATGGGTTGTTTCACTTCTCTTTCAGCTTTCCCTTGCGGTACTATTTCTATTGCTTTGGTAGGACCTTTTCCGTCTCCCGTACTCAGGTGAAAGAATGGTTTAGTTTTTGGTGTTGGGCTATTTTATTTTATTTACATTGTTTAGTTATTGGGTGGTCAAGCTAGCTGTTTGGCTCAGGGTGATCCAGTTTGCATGGATGTCTTCTCGGTGTAAGTGAGATGCTTGACTAACTCAGCCACGCCCTGGGTTTGATCCAAGTGCACCTTCCGGTACACTTACCGTGTTACGACTTGCCTCCCCTTGTCAGTGCTAATATATTAGGTATTTTCGATGCATTTAGACAGGGGAGAGTGACGGGCGGTGTGTACGCGTCTCAGAGCCGGGTTCAAAGGGACACTCTATTTCCCTTTTACTATTAAATCCTCCTTCAAGCACTGTTTCATGGTGCGTATCCGTAATATTCTATAAATAGAAAATGTAGCCCATTTCTTCCCACCTCATACGCTACACCTCGACCTGACGTTCTGGGCTGTGCCCATCTTGCTTACTTTTATACCCTTCACAGGGTAAGCTGACGACGGCGGTATATAGGCTGGGGTGACTAGAAGTGGTGAGGTTAGACGGGGGTTATCGGTTCTAGAACAGGCTCCTCTAAGGGGGTCTGAGACACCGTCAGGTCCTTTGGGTTTTAAGCTAATGCTCGTAGTACCCTGGCGGACATCTAATTGTAGTTGGATGTCTGAGTTTACGGCTGAGCATAGTGGGGTATCTAATCCCAGTTTGTTTCTCAGCTTTCGTGGGGTCAGGTGGGTTTATTAAAGCTACTTTCGTATATAGGGCCTCGGACACCTAGAAGCGTATGACGGCCAAGGGGCCATTTGGCTTTAAAAAATTTTATCTATCCTTAACCACCCTTTACGCCGTTATAATATCAACTAGGGCCTCTCGTCTAACCGCGGTGGCTGGCACGAGTTTTACCGGCCCTCTTAACACTAACTGAGTCAAGTTTTCACTCATGGCTTAATGTTTATCACTGCTGAATTCCCTTGGGGGTGTGGCTCGGCTAGGCGTCTTGGGCTAATGTTTGTGCCTGATGCCCGCTCCTCGTCCCCGGGGAGGGGGATTGAGGGCATATTCACTGGGCTGCGGAGACTTGCATGTGTAAGTTGGGCTAGAGCTGATAGTAAGGTCGGGACCATGCCTTTGTGCACGCGGAGTTTCTTAGGACTCATCTTAGCATCTTCAGTGCTATGCTTTATATTAAGCTACGCTAGC